GTGACAATCACGCGCTGATTTTTCTCAACCAACCACAAAGACATTGGCACCCTCTACCTAGTATTCGGTGCCTGAGCCGGAATAGTCGGCACAGCCCTTAGCCTACTAATTCGGGCAGAGCTGGCCCAACCCGGTGCTCTCCTAGGCGACGACCAAATTTACAATGTCATTGTAACTGCTCATGCCTTCGTAATAATTTTCTTTATAGTAATACCAATCATAATTGGAGGATTCGGAAACTGATTAGTCCCACTAATAATTGGGGCACCAGACATGGCATTCCCACGAATAAATAACATAAGTTTCTGACTACTGCCCCCATCCTTCCTACTTCTGCTCGCCTCCTCTGGAGTAGAAGCAGGGGCAGGAACAGGATGAACTGTGTACCCCCCTCTTGCCGGAAACCTAGCACATGCAGGAGCTTCCGTGGACTTAACTATTTTTTCCCTTCATTTAGCAGGGGTGTCATCAATCCTTGGGGCCATTAACTTTATTACAACCATTATTAATATAAAACCCCCATCTATCTCACAATATCAGACACCATTATTTGTATGGTCCGTTCTAATTACAGCAGTACTTCTTCTACTATCTCTCCCAGTCTTAGCCGCAGGCATTACAATGTTATTAACAGACCGAAACTTGAATACTACATTCTTTGACCCGGCAGGAGGGGGAGATCCAATTCTTTATCAACACTTATTCTGATTCTTCGGGCACCCAGAAGTATACATTTTAATTCTACCAGGATTTGGAATAATTTCACATATTGTAGCTTATTATGCAGGTAAAAAAGAACCATTCGGATATATGGGAATAGTATGAGCTATAATGGCTATCGGACTTCTAGGGTTTATTGTATGAGCCCACCACATATTTACAGTAGGAATAGATGTAGACACCCGAGCATACTTTACATCTGCAACAATAATTATCGCAATTCCAACTGGGGTTAAAGTATTTAGTTGACTCGCCACTTTACACGGAGGGTCAATCAAATGAGAAACACCACTATTATGAGCCCTGGGCTTTATTTTCCTATTTACAGTAGGAGGACTAACTGGAATCGTATTAGCTAATTCCTCTTTAGACATTGTTCTACACGACACATATTACGTAGTAGCCCACTTCCACTATGTATTATCAATAGGAGCTGTATTTGCTATTATAGGAGGATTTGTCCACTGATTCCCCCTATTCTCAGGGTATACCCTGCACGACACCTGAACAAAAATCCACTTTGGAACTATGTTTGTGGGTGTAAACCTAACTTTCTTCCCTCAACATTTCTTAGGTTTAGCAGGAATGCCACGACGATACTCTGACTACCCAGATGCCTACTCATTATGAAATATCGTATCATCAATTGGCTCACTAGTATCTCTAGTGGCAGTAGTAATGTTCCTATACATTCTATGAGAAGCCTTCGCAGCAAAACGAGAAGTATTGTCTGTAGAATTAACCTCAACAAACGCAGAATGACTTCACGGCTGCCCCCCACCTTACCACACATTTGAAGAGCCAGCCTTCGTACAAATCCAGACAAACTAACGAGAAAGGAAGGAATCGAACCCCCGTAAACTAGTTTCAAGCCAGTCACATACCCACTCTGTCACTTTCTTCCATAAGATGCTAGTAAAATTTATTACCTTGCCTTGTCAAGGCAAAATTGTAGGTTAAAATCCTGCGTATCTTAAGCTCAACAGCTTAATGGCACATCCCTCACAACTAGGATTCCAAGACGCGGCCTCCCCTGTAATAGAAGAACTTCTACACTTCCATGACCATGCTTTAATAATTGTTTTCCTAATTAGCACCCTAGTACTATACATTATTGTTGTTATAGTAACAACTAAATTAACCAACAAATATATTTTAGATTCTCAAGAAATCGAAATTGTATGAACTATTCTCCCAGCAGTAATCCTCATTATAATTGCCCTGCCTTCCCTACGAATTCTGTATCTAATAGACGAAGTAAATGACCCACACTTAACTGTAAAAGCCATAGGCCACCAATGATACTGAAGCTACGAATACACAGACTATGAAAACTTAGCCTTCGACTCATACATAATCCCAACACAAGACTTAGCACCTGGACAATTCCGACTTCTCGAAACAGACCACCGAATAGTTATCCCCATAGAATCCCCAGTTCGAGTACTAGTCTCAGCCGAAGACGTACTACACTCCTGAGCTGTCCCAGCACTTGGCGTAAAAATAGATGCAGTCCCAGGTCGACTAAACCAAACATCCTTCATTACCTCTCGCCCAGGAGTATTCTACGGACAATGCTCTGAAATCTGCGGAGCCAATCACAGCTTCATACCTATTGTAGTAGAAGCCGTTCCTCTAGAACACTTTGAAAACTGATCCTCCCTAATACTTGAAGACGCCTCACTAGGAAGCTAAATAGGGTTTAGCGTTAGCCTTTTAAGCTAAAAATTGGTGCCCCCCAACCACCCCTAGTGATATGCCACAATTAAACCCCGCCCCATGATTTGCAATCCTTATTTTTTCATGACTAATCTTCCTAACAGTAATCCCAAGCAAAGTCTTAAGTCACACCTTCACAAATGAAATTACAACAATTAGCGCTGAAAAACTCAAATCTGACACCTGAAACTGACCATGGCACTAAACCTATTTGACCAGTTCATAAGCCCCACACACCTTGGCATCCCCCTAATCGCAATTGCACTCGCCTTACCTTGAATTCTGGTACCCTCCCCAACCAATCGCTATCAAAATAATCGACTAATCTCCCTACAAAACTGATTTATTAAAACATTTACACAACAATTAATAACACCCCTAAATCAAGGCGGCCACAAATGAGCCATGATTTTAGCCTCATTAATAATTTTTATTCTGACACTAAATATACTAGGCTTATTACCATATACTTTCACACCAACAACCCAACTATCCTTAAATATAGGACTAGCCGTACCACTCTGACTAGCAACTGTAATTATTGGGCTCCGAAACCAACCAACTGCAGCCTTAGGCCACCTACTGCCAGAAGGAACCCCAGCCCCCCTAATCCCAATTCTAATTATTATCGAAACAATCAGCCTATTCATCCGACCCCTAGCCCTAGGAGTACGACTAACAGCTAATCTTACAGCCGGCCATCTATTAATTCAACTAATTTCAACAGCAACAATTACCTTATTGCCTATAATAACAACAGTAGCAACACTAACTGCAATCCTACTAGTATTATTAACTCTCCTAGAAGTAGCCGTAGCTGTTATCCAAGCTTATGTGTTTGTACTACTATTAAGCCTATATTTACAAGAAAACGTCTAATGGCCCACCAAGCACATGCATATCATATGGTCGACCCCAGCCCCTGGCCTCTAACAGGCGCAATAGCTGCTCTCCTAGTAACATCAGGCTTAGCAATCTGATTTCACTTCCACTCAATAACCTTATTAGCACTAGGCCTACTACTAATACTACTTACAATATATCAATGGTGACGAGATATTGTACGAGAAGGCACATTCCAAGGGCACCACACACCCCCCGTCCAAAAAGGCCTGCGGTATGGAATAATCTTATTTATTACCTCAGAAGTATTCTTCTTCCTCGGATTCTTTTGAGCATTCTACCACTCAAGCCTAGCCCCAACCCCAGAACTAGGAGGATGCTGACCCCCAACAGGCATCACAACACTTGACCCATTTGAAGTCCCACTCCTAAATACTGCCGTACTACTAGCATCAGGCGTAACAGTAACATGATCTCACCATAGCCTCATAGAAGGTGAACGAAAACAAGCAATCCACTCATTAACCCTAACAATCCTATTAGGATTCTACTTCACCGCCCTACAAGCCATAGAATATTATGAAGCCCCCTTCACTATCGCCGACGGAGTTTACGGCTCAACCTTCTTCGTAGCTACCGGATTCCACGGACTTCATGTCATCATTGGCTCAACATTCCTAACCGTCTGCCTCCTACGACAAATCAAATACCACTTTACATCAGACCACCATTTTGGGTTTGAAGCTGCCGCCTGATACTGACACTTTGTAGATGTTGTATGATTATTCCTATATGTCTCTATTTACTGATGAGGCTCATATCTTTCTAGTATCCAAAGTTAGTACGAGTGACTTCCAATCACCTAGTCTTGGTTAAAATCCAAGGAAAGATAATGAACTTAATTATAACTGTCCTACTAATCTCAACCGCCCTATCCATAATTCTGGCATTAGCATCATTTTGATTACCACAAATAAACCCAGATGCAGAGAAACTTTCACCATACGAATGTGGCTTTGACCCCCTGGGCTCTGCACGTTTACCCTTTTCTATTCGCTTCTTTCTAGTCGCCATCTTATTTCTGCTGTTCGACTTAGAAATTGCCTTATTACTTCCACTACCATGAGGAAATCAACTACCAGACCCCTCCCACACCCTATTATGAGCTGCACTTGTACTAATCCTCCTTACATTAGGCCTAATCTACGAATGAGTACAAGGAGGGCTAGAATGAGCCGAATAGGGGGTTAGTCCAACATAAGACCTCTGATTTCGGCTTAGAAAACCGCGGTTTAAATCCGCGACCCCCTTATGACACCAGTATACTTCAGCTTCACCTCAGCCTTCGCTCTCGGCCTTACAGGTCTAGCCTTCCACCGAACTCATCTCTTATCTGCCCTACTGTGCCTAGAAGGAATAATACTATCACTATTTATTGCCCTAGCTCTATGGACACTACAACTAGAATCAACTGCCTTCTCCGCAGCACCTATCCTTCTACTAGCCTTCTCAGCCTGTGAAGCCAGCGCAGGATTAGCCCTACTAGTCGCCACTGCCCGAACTCACGGAACAGACCGACTACAAGCCCTAAATCTACTACAATGCTAAAAATCCTAATTCCAACCATCATATTATTTCCTACAATTTGGCTATCAACCCCAAAATGACTTTGAACCACAACAACACTCCAAAGTCTAATTATTGCCCTAATTAGCCTAACCTGAATTAAATGACCATTAGAAACAGGATGAACATCATCAAACCTCTACATAGCCACAGACCCCTTATCAACACCACTTCTAGTATTAACCTGCTGACTACTTCCCCTTATAATTCTCGCCAGCCAAAACCACATCAAACCAGAACCAATCAGTCGCCAACGAACCTATATTACCCTTCTAGCCTCACTACAAACCTTTCTAATTATAGCATTTGGAGCAACAGAAATTATTATATTTTATATCATATTTGAAGCAACCCTAATCCCAACCCTAATTATCATCACACGATGGGGGAACCAAGCTGAACGACTAAGCGCCGGAACATATTTCCTATTCTATACACTAGCAGGCTCCCTCCCACTACTAGTTGCCCTACTATTACTTCACCAGCAAACAGGTACACTATCAATATTAATTATTCAACACCTCCATCCTCTAATATTATCCTCATGAGGAGACAAAATCTGATGAGCAAGCTGTTTAATTGCATTTTTAGTAAAAATACCCCTATATGGAGTACACCTGTGATTACCGAAAGCCCACGTAGAAGCTCCTGTAGCAGGGTCCATGGTACTTGCAGCCATTCTGCTAAAACTAGGAGGCTATGGTATAATACGAATAATAGCTATTCTGGACCCCCTATCCAAGGACTTAGTATATCCAATTATAGCACTAGCCCTATGAGGTGTAATTATGACAGGGTCCATCTGCTTACGACAAACAGACCTAAAGTCATTAATCGCTTACTCATCCGTAAGCCACATAGGCCTTGTCGCAGGAGGAATTCTAATTCAAACCCCATGAGGCTTTACCGGAGCCCTAATTCTAATAATTGCCCATGGCTTAGTTTCTTCTGCCTTATTCTGTCTAGCCAACACAACTTATGAGCGAACCCACAGCCGAACGATAGTTCTAGCCCGAGGACTACAAATTATTTTTCCACTTACAGCTATCTGATGATTTATCTCAAACCTTGCAAACCTAGCCCTACCCCCACTACCTAACCTAATAGGAGAACTAGTAATTATCACAGCAATATTTAACTGATCCCCATGAACTCTAGCACTAACTGGAACAGGTACCCTAATCACCGCAGCATACTCCCTATATCTCTTCTTAATAACCCAACGGGGGCCCCTCCCACAACATATTATTAATCTACAACCATTCCACACCCGAGAACACTTACTAATAACACTACACCTCCTACCAATCCTACTACTTATTATTAAACCAGAAATCATATGAGGATGATGGTACTGTAGATATAGTTTAACGCAAAACATTAGATTGTGGTTCTAAAATTGAAGGTTAAAATCCTCCTATCCACCGAAAGAGGTTGGAAACAACAAAGACTGCTAATCTTTGCCCCCACGGTTAAACTCCGTGGCTCATTCAACCCTGCTTCTAAAGGATAATAGTCCATCCATTGGTCTTAGGAACCAAAAACTCTTGGTGCAACTCCAAGTAGCAGCTATGGTAAATATTATTATAACTACTACCCTCCTACTAACTCTAGTAATTCTAATTTGACCCCTTATCACAACACTAAGCCCAAAACCCCCAAACAAAGACTGAGCCTTAAAATACGCCAAATCTGCCGTAAGCACCGCATTTTTCATCAACACAATTCCACTTATTATTTTCCTAGACCAAGGAATAGAAAGTACCATCACCACATGACACTGAATAAATATTACAAACTTTGACGTCAATATCAGCTTTAAATTCGACCATTATTCCCTAATCTTCACCCCTATTGCTTTATACGTAACATGGTCAATTCTAGAATTCGCATCATGATATATACACGCCGATCCAAACCTAAACCGATTCTTTAAATACTTACTATTGTTCCTAGTAGCTATAATTATTTTAGTCACCGCCAACAACCTATTCCAACTATTTATTGGCTGAGAAGGCGTAGGAATCATATCATTCCTACTAATCGGCTGATGACACGGACGAGCCGATGCCAACACAGCAGCCCTACAAGCAGTACTCTACAACCGAGTAGGTGATATTGGTCTAATTCTAACAATCGCTTGAATCGCAACAAACCTAAACTCATGAGAAATTCCACAAATCTTCATGCTAGCTAAAGAATTCGACATAACATTACCACTCCTAGGGCTAATTCTAGCTGCAACAGGAAAATCAGCTCAATTTGGCCTCCACCCATGATTACCTTCAGCTATAGAAGGCCCGACCCCAGTTTCAGCCCTACTGCACTCAAGTACTATAGTAGTTGCAGGTATTTTCCTATTAATCCGACTACACCCCTTAATAGAAAATAACCAACTAGCACTAACAACTTGTCTATGCTTAGGGGCCTTAACAACCCTGTTCACCGCCACATGTGCCCTAACACAAAATGATATCAAAAAAATCGTCGCATTCTCAACATCAAGCCAACTAGGCCTAATAATAGTAACAATTGGCCTAAATCAACCTCAACTAGCCTTCTTACACATTTGCACCCACGCCTTCTTCAAAGCAATACTATTCCTATGCTCCGGCTCAATTATTCATAGTCTCAACGACGAACAAGACATCCGAAAAATAGGAGGACTGCACAAACTAATGCCATTCACATCCTCCTGCCTAATAATTGGAAGTCTTGCATTAACAGGAATACCATTCCTCACAGGCTTCTTTTCAAAAGACGCAATCATCGAAGCCCTCAATACCTCCCACCTAAACGCCTGAGCCCTCATTCTTACACTAATCGCCACATCTTTCACCGCAGTTTATAGCCTCCGAGTAGTATTCTTCGTAACAATGGGTCCCCCCCGATTCTCAGCCCTATCACCCATTAATGAAAACCACCCAGCAGTAATTGCACCAATCGAACGCCTAGCTTGAGGAAGCATCATTGCAGGACTAATTATCTCCTCAAACTTCCTACCAATAAAAACCCCCACAATAACAATACCCCTAAGCATCAAAGTAGCTGCACTAGCCGTCACAATTACAGGCCTCATTATTGCCCTAACACTAGCCACTGCAACCTCCAAACAAATCAAAATTATACCTCACTTAAACTTACATAACTTCTCAAACCTACTAGGATTCTTCCCACCAATTATCCACCGCTTAACCCCAAAACTCAGTCTCACCCTCGGAAAACAAGCCACTAAATTCGACCGGCAATGATTAGAAATAGGACCAAAAGGCCTTCATCCAACCCACAATTATCTATCCTCAATATTTGATAGTATAGACACCAACATCATTAAAATTTACCTAACCTTCTACCTAATCTCTACAGCCCTAACAATCACCCTACTAATAATTATTTAAACTGCCCGAAGAGTACCTCGACTCAAACCACGAGTTAATTCCAACACCACAAAAAGACACAACAACAATACCCAAGCACAAATAACCAACATCCCGCCCCCAACAGAGTACATCAATGAAACCCCACTAATATCGCCCCGCACCACAAAAAACTCCTTAAATTCATCCACCACAACTCACCCCCCTTGACCGCCCCAAAATCACCACACTATAATCCCCACCCCTAACAAATATATTAAAACATAACCCTTAACTGAACCCACCCCCCACGTTTCAGGGAAAGGCTCAGCAGCCAAAGCTGCCGAATACGCAAACACTACCAACATTCCACCCAAGTAAATCAAAAACAATATTAAACCAACTAACGACCCACCATGTCCAACCAAAATACCACATCCAACCCCAGCCGCCACAGCCAAACCTAGAGCAGCAAAATAAGGTGCAGGATTAGAAGCAACCCCCACCAGCCCCACCACCAAACTTAACAAAAGTAAACTAAAAAAATAGGTCATAATTCCTACCCGGATTTTAACCAGGACTAATGACTTGAAAAACCACCGTTGTAATTCAACTATAAGAACCATGGTCACCCGAAAAACCCACCCACTATTCAAAATTATCAATGACGCACTTATCGATCTCCCTGCCCCCTCAAACATCTCCGTATGATGAAACTTTGGATCCCTCCTACTACTATGCCTTTCAGCACAAATCCTAACAGGACTATTCTTAGCCATACATTACACCTCCGACATCTCAACCGCATTCTCATCAGTAGCCCACATTTGTCGAGACGTAAACTACGGCTGAGTCATCCGCAACCTACACGCCAACGGCGCCTCATTTTTCTTCATCTGTATTTATTTACATATCGGACGAGGCCTATATTATGGCTCATACCTATACAAAGAAACATGAAACATTGGAGTAGTACTTCTATTATTAGTCATGATAACCGCATTTGTAGGCTACGTACTACCATGAGGACAAATATCATTCTGAGGCGCAACCGTTATTACAAACCTGCTATCAGCAGTCCCATATATAGGAGACATACTAGTCCAATGAATTTGAGGTGGATTCTCAGTAGACAATGCAACACTAACTCGATTCTTCGCATTCCATTTCTTACTACCATTTCTAATCGTAGCAGCCACAATTCTCCACGCCCTATTTCTTCACGAAACAGGCTCAAATAACCCAATTGGCTTAAATTCTGACGCAGACAAAATCTCATTCCACCCCTACTTCTCCTACAAAGACTTACTAGGATTCATTGTATTACTTACAGCCCTAGCCTCACTAGCCCTTTTCTCACCAAATCTTCTAGGAGACCCAGAAAACTTCACCCCAGCTAACCCACTAGTAACACCACCTCACATCAAACCAGAATGGTACTTCCTATTTGCCTACGCAATCCTACGATCCATCCCAAATAAACTAGGCGGAGTCCTAGCACTACTATTCTCTATCCTAGTACTTATGATTGTACCCCTACTACACACCTCAAAACAACAAGGCCTAACTTTCCGACCTCTAACACAATTCCTATTCTGAACCCTAGTAGCAGACGTCGCCATCCTCACATGAATTGGTGGCATGCCCGTAGAACACCCATTCATCATCATCGGACAAATCGCCTCCGTCTTATACTTCTCACTGTTTCTAATCTTCAACCCCCTAGCAGGCTGATTAGAAAACAAACTCATAAACTTCAATTGCCCTAGTAGCTTAGCCACAAAGCGCCGGTCTTGTAATCCGGAGATCGAAGGTTAAAATCCTTCCTAGTGCCAGAAAAAGGAGATTTTAACTCCTACCTCTAACTCCCAAAGCTAGAATTCTAAACTAAACTATTTTCTGGTTTCCCACCTATATATGCTCTCTATGGTCTAGTACATATATGTATATGATCTAGTACATATTATGTATAATATTACATTATGGGTTAAATACAAGATATTTATAATGTTACATATGAGCTACCCCATACAATGAAATGAAATATTTAATAAAACCAAAAATTTAAGATTGATATCAACATAAATTGTAACGCGTATGAACTCCTATCGACAAGAAGACAGTCTGAGTATTCCATCTTCAACCTCTTTGACTAATATTCTCTTGTAATATCAAATACAACTCTAAATAAAAGCATATTACCCAATAAGAACCGACCATAAGGAATTCTGAAACATCTACTTATTGAAGGATCAGGGGCATAACTTCAAAATTTTCATAACTTGAACTATTACTGGCATTTGGTTGTTAGTTCAGGGCCATACATTTACTGACCTCTAACTTCGTTCCAACAACTTGGCATTTACAGATTGTTGAGGTAAATAGTTAGCACAAACCCCCCATGCAAAGCGTTCTTTCCAAAGTACATGGGGAAATTTCTTTTTGGGGTCACTTTCATTTGACATCCTTCCTGCACCCTAATAATGATTAATTTAGGTAGTCCATATACTTTGCCTGAGTAACGGTATATGTAATGATATAATGACATAACCTTGATATAATTACATACCATTACATAGTACATACACTCTATTTACCCTTCCTCATACTACTAGATCTCCCCCCCGTCCCTCCAAAACTTATTTACGTTAAACCCCCCTTACCCCCCAACTAAACAAGTCCTAATAATCCTGTTAAACCCCTAAACCAGGCTAGGCTCGATTAGTATTATCAATGTACAAAATTTCTACCAATATATATTATTAAAAAACTGAATTTTATTTTACAGCTAGGAAAACTCAAGTATTTATAGCTAGTGTAGCTTAACTAAAGCATAACACTGAAGATGTTAAGATGAACCCTAAAAAAGTTCCACGTGCACAAAGGCTTGGTCCTGACTTTACTATCAGCTTTAGCCCAACTTATACATGCAAGTATCCGCACCCCTGTGAGAATGCCCTCAATCCCCCGTCCGGGGACGAGGAGCAGGCATCAGGCACCTACATATTAGCCCAAGACGCCTTGCTATGCCACACCCCCAAGGGAACTCAGCAGTAATAAACATTAAGCCATAAGTGAAAACTTGACTTAGTTAGAGCTAAGAGGGCCGGTAAAATTCGTGCCAGCCACCGCGGTTATACGAAAGACCCTAGTTGATAGCTACGGCGTAAAGGGTGGTTAAGGTATACAACAAATAAAGCTAAAGAACCTCCAAGCCGTCGTACGCACTCTGAGAGCTCGAAATCCAAACACGAAAGTAGCTTTAAAAATTACACCTGACCCCACGAAAGCTAAGAAACAAACTGGGATTAGATACCCCACTATGCTTAGCCATAAACCAAGATGTACATTTACATAAACATCCGCCCGGGTACTACGAGCACAGCTTAAAACCCAAAGGACTTGGCGGTGCCTCAGACCCACCTAGAGGAGCCTGTTCTAGAACCGATAAACCCCGTTAAACCTCACCACTTCTTGTTTTTCCCGCCTATATACCGCCGTCGTCAGCTTACCCCGTGAAGGCCTAATAGTAAGCAAAATTGGTACACCCAAAAACGCCAGGTCGAGGTGTAGCGAATGAAGTGGGAAGAAATGGGCTACATTTTCTACAAACAGAATACTACGAATGGCACTATGAAAACATGCCTGAAGGTGGATTTAGTAGTAAAAAGCAAATAGTGTGTCCTTTTGAATTAGGCTCTGAGGCGCGCACACACCGCCCGTCACTCTCCCCACATCCCCAAACTCCAACAAAAAATTACTAATACATCAAACTTCAACACGGGGAGGCAAGTCGTAACATGGTAAGTGTACCGGAAGGTGCACTTGGAATAATCAGGACGTGGCTGAGATAGCCAAGCATCTCCCTTACACCGAGAAGACATCCATGCAAATTGGATCGCCCTGAGCTAAACAGCTAGCTTAACCATTTAAACAACCAACACAACATTAAAACATTTAAAACGACCTCAACCAATTAAACCAAAACATTCTACCGCCCTAGTATGGGAGACAGAAAAGGCACAACTTAAAGCAATAACAAAAGTACCGCAAGGGAACGCTGAAAGAGAAATGAAACAAATCATCAAAGCACAATAAAGCAGAGATTAACCCTCGTACCTTTTGCATCATGATTTAGCTAGTATTATTGAGCAAAGAGTACTTTAGTTCAAACCCCCGAAACTAAGTGAGCTACCCCGGGACAGCCTATCAACTAGGGCCAACCCGTCTCTGTGGCAAAAGAGTGGGAAGATCCCCGGGTAGAGGTGATAGACCTACCGAACTTAGTTATAGCTGGTTGCCTAAGAAATGAATAGAAGTTCAGCCTGCACCCCTCAACTCACACATCTTTAAAAACACGAGTCAGAGTAACATGCAAGAGTTAATCAAAGGAGGTACAGCTCCTCTGAAACAGGACACAACCTTACCAGGAGGTTAAAGATTATACTATCCAAGATCCACCGCTTCAGTGGGCCTAAAAGCAGCCACCCTAGTAGAAAGCGTTAAAGCTCAAGCGGACTAAAAATCTATTATTCAAATACTTAATCTTAAACCCCTAGCCATATTAGGCCACCCTATGCACACATAGGAGAGATGCTGCTAAAATGAGTAATAAGAAGGAACCCCCTTCTCCCCAGCCTACGTGTATGCTAGATCGAACTCCCACTAGCAATTATCGAACCCAATAAAAGAGGGCAATGTGTTTATATTAAAGACCAAGAAAACCCCACACAACCCAATCGTTAACCCCACACTGGAAGGCCTATAACTGAGGAAAGACTAAAAGAAAAGGAAGGAACTCGGCAAACATAAGCCTCGCCTGTTTACCAAAAACATCGCCTCCTGCAAAAATCAACGTATAGGAGGTCTTGCCTGCCCAGTGACAAGTTTAACGGCCGCGGTATTTTGACCGTGCAAAGGTAGCGCAATCACTTGTCTTTTAAATGAAGACCTGTATGAATGGTGGAACGAGGGCTTAACTGTCTCCCCTTTCAAGTCAATGAAATTGATCTGCCCGTGCAGAAGCGGACATACAAATACAAGACGAGAAGACCCTTTGGAGCTTTAGATATAAGATCACCTATGTCAAGGACTATTAATCAAGTCAAACTAAATAGCAACCTGATCCCAATCTTTTGTTGGGGCGACCGCGGGAAAAAATAAAGCTCCCACGAGGACTGGGATAACAACCCCAAAACCAAGAAAGACATCTCTAAGTCACAGAACATCTGACCATAAAGATCCGGTTATATACCGACCAACGGACCAAGTTACCCTAGGGATAACAGCGCAATCCCCTTTCAGAGTCCATATCGACAAGGGGGTTTACGACCTCGATGTTGGATCAGGACATCCTAATGGTGCAGCCGCTATTAAGGGTTCGTTTGTTCAACGATTAAAGTCCTACGTGATCTGAGTTCAGACCGGAGTAATCCAGGTCAGTTTCTATCTGTAATGCTACTCTTCCCAGTACGAAAGGACCGGAAAAGAAGGGCCCATGTTATAAATACGCCCTACCCCAACTTAATGATACCAACTAAATTAAACAAAGGGAGAGCACAAACCCCCATCAAGACAAGATTATTAAGATGGCAGAGCCCGGTAATTGCAAAAGGCCTAAGCCCTTTCAACCGGAGGTTCAAATCCTCCTCTTAATTTATGATAACCACCCTAATTACACATGTAATTAACCCCTTAGCCTATATTGTACCAGTATTACTAGCAGTTGCCTTCCTAACCCTAATTGAACGAAAAGTGTTAGGATATATACAATTACGAAAAGGCCCCAATGTAGTAGGCCCCTACGGCCTATTACAACCAATTGCAGACGGCATTAAACTATTTATTAAAGAACCTATCCGCCCATCTACCTCCTCCCCATTCCTATTTCTCGCCACCCCAATATTAGCTCTAACCCTAGCCATATTATTATGAGCACCAATACCATTCCCACACCCCATAACCGACCTAAACTTAGGTATATTATTTATTCTGGCCCTATCAAGCCTAGCCGTATACTCAATCCTAGGATCAGGATGGGCATCCAATTCAAAATATGCCCTAATTGGAGCCCTACGAGCAGTTGCCCAAACCATCTCCTACGAAGTAAGCCTCGGCCTAATCCTACTATCCATTATCGTATTCACGGGGGGCTTCACACTACAAATATTTAATATTACCCAAGAAACAATCTGACTTCTGCTACCAGCTTGGCCCCTAGCAGCAATATGATATATCTCAACCCTAGCAGAAACAAACCGAGCCCCCTTCGACCTCACAGAAGGAGAATCAGAATTAGTCTCAGGATTTAACGTAGAATACGCCGGAGGCCCATTCGCACTATTCTTCTTAGCCGAATACGCAAACATCCTATTAATAAATACACTCTCAACTATCCTATTCCTAGGCACAAATTACTCCCCCTCCACCCCAGAACTAACCTCTATCAACATTATAACAAAAGCCGCACTACTATCAATAGTATTCCTATGAGTACGTGCTTCCTACCCGCGGTTTCGATATGACCAACTCATGCACCTGGCATGAAAAAACTTCCTACCAATAACACTAGCCCTAATTCTATGACATGTGTCCCTACCAATCGCATTCATGGGCCTACCACCACAATAAAGGAGCCGTGCCTGAATGCCCAAGGACCACTTTGATAGAGTGACTTATGGAGGTTAAAATCCCCCCAGCTCCTTAGAAAGAAGGGATTTGAACCCATATTATGGAGATCAAAACTCCAAGTGTTTCCATTACACCACTTCCTAGTAAGATCAGCTAAATAAAGCTTTTGGGCCCATACCCCAAAAATGTAGGTTAAAATCCTTCTCTTACCGATGAGCCCCTACGTCACCACAATCCTATTATCAAGCTTAGGCCTAGGTACAGCCCTAACATTCATAAGCTCCCACTGATTATTAGCCTGAATAGGCCTTGAAATTAATACATTAGCAATCCTCCCACTAATAGCACAACAACACCACCCCCGAGCCGTAGAAGCCACTATCAAATATTTCCTCGCACAAGCCGCCGCTGCAGCCACAATCCTGTTTGCCAGCACTATCAATGCCTGAGTCACAGGAGAATGAAATATTACCTGCCTATCCCACCCGATTGCTATTACACTAACCACAATAGCTTTAGCACTAAAAGTAGGCTTGGCCCCAATACACTTCTGAATACCCCCTGTAATACAAGGACTAGACTTATCAACAGGACTAATTATAGCAACATGACAAAAATTAGCCCCATTCGCACTTATTATTCAATTAGCCCCATCCACCCACCCCCAACTATTGACTGCCCTAGGACTTATATCAGTCATTGTGGGCGGATGAGGGGGCCTAAGCCAAACCCAACTACGAAAAATCCTAGCCTACTCTTCAATCGCACACCTAGGATGAATAATTATCATCGTACAATTCAAACCACAATTAACCATATTAACACTAACCATCTACATTATCATAACCGCAGCAGCATTCCTAACACTCAAACTAATCTCAGCAACAAAAATTACTACCCTAGCCACAAGCTGACCAAAAGCCCCCATTATTACCGCAACTGCCGCCCTATCCCTTCTGTCCCTAGGAGGCCTTCCACCACTAACAGGATTTATACCAAAATGACTAATCCTACAAGAACTAACAATTCAAGCACTACCACTAACAGCAACAATTATGGCCCTTAGCGCCCTACTAAGCCTATATTTCTACCTACGACTATGTTATGCCATAACACTAACAACCTCACCCAGTACAAACAACTATTTAACCCCATGACGAACACAAAATACACAAAACACACTACTACTAGCAATTCTCATAACCACAACTCTATTATTACTTCCCCTAACCCCATTAGTTCAAGCACTAATAAACTAGAGACTTAGGATAACAAACAGACCAAAAGCCTTCAAAGCTTCAAGTAGGAGTGAAAATCTCCTAGTCTCTGAACACAACCACCTAAGACTTGCAAGACTCTATCTCACATCTTCTGAATGCAACTCAGACACTTTAATTAAGCTAAAGCCTCACTAGATGAGAAGGCCTCGATCCTACAAACTTCTAGTTAACAGCTAGACGCTCAAACCAGCGAGCATTCATCTACTTTCCCCGCCGTCTAAAAAAGGCGGGGAAAGCCCCGGCCGGCGTTAACCGGCATCTTTGGATTTGCAATCCAACATGTAATACACCACAAGGCTTGATAGGAAAAGGACTTGAACCTTTGTGCATGGAGCTACAATCCACCGCCTAACTCTCGGCCATCCTACCT